TGGAATTGGAATTGGTATTTTCTCCATCAGGATTATTGTGAAGAACCCTCAATAATAATTAGTCTTGGACAGTTTTTTTGTGAAAATGTATCTATATCTAAATATGGACCACATCTAAAATCTGGTCAGGTTCTAATTGTTCATGTTGACTCTTTAGTAATAAGATCTGCTAAGCCCTATTTGTCTACTTCGGGAGCAACCGTTCATGGTCATTATGGAGAAATACTTTATGAAGGGGATACATTAGTTACATTTATATATGAAAAATCGAGATCTGGTGATATAACGCAGGGTCTTCCAAAAGTCGAACAAGTGTTAGAAGTGCGTTCGATTGATTCAATATCAATGAACTTAGAAAGGAGGGTGGAGGGTTGGAACGGATGTATAACAAGAATTCTTGGGATTCCTTGGGGATTCCTGATTGGCGCTGAGCTAACCATAGCGCAAAGTCGTATCTCTTTGGTTAATAAGATTCAAAAGGTTTATCGATCACAGGGAGTGCAGATCCATAATAGGCATATCGAAATTATTGTACGTCAAATAACATCAAAAGTGTTGGTTTCAGAAGATGGAATGTCTAATGTTTTTTCACCCGGCGAACTTATTGGATTGTTGCGAGCGGAACGAACAGGGCGTGCGTTGGAAGAAGCGATCTGTTACCGAGCCGTCTTATTGGGAATAACGAGGGCGTCTCTGAATACTCAAAGTTTTATATCCGAAGCGAGTTTTCAAGAAACCGCTCGCGTTTTAGCAAAAGCGGCTCTACGAGGTCGTATCGATTGGTTGAAGGGTCTGAAAGAGAACGTTGTTTTGGGGGGTATGATACCTGTTGGTACCGGATTCAAAGGATTAGTGCACCGTTCAAGTCAACACCGCAATATTTCGTTGGAAATCAAAAATAAGAATCTATTTGAAGGGGGCATGAAAGATATTTTGTTCCACCACAGAGAATTTTTTTCTTCTTGTATTCCAAAGAATTTCCAGGATATATCAGAACAATATGGGCTTTATTGATTCCTAAGAACGGATTCATCTTTTGAACTTAACTTTAACTACCGGGTCTGGTTATAACCAATAGAAAGGAAGTAATCGCTTGGACCGTGTATCCCTGTTCAATCTCCGGTATAAGGTTCCTTCGGAACAATTTTTTATTTTCAGGGTATCTCGTCTCTTAAAAAAAAGAAGAAGTGTGGGGAGAAATGACAAGAAAATATTGGAACATAAATTTGGAAGAGATGATGGAAGCGGGGGTGCATTTTGGTCATGGTACTAGGAAATGGAATCCTAGAATGGCACCTTACATCTCTGCAAAACGTAAAGGTATTCATATTACAAATCTTACTAGAACTGCGCGTTTTTTATCAGAAGCTTGCGATTTAGTTTTTGATGCATCAAGTAGGGGAAAACAATTCTTAATAGTTGGTACCAAAAATAAAGCAGCAGATTCAGTAGCATCGGCCGCAATAAAGGCTCGATGTCATTATGTTAATAAAAAATGGCTCGGTGGTATGTCAACGAATTGGTCCACTACGGAAACGAGACTCCATAAGTTCAGGGACTTGAGAGCGGAACAAAAGACGGGAAGATTCAACCGTCTTCCGAAAAGAGATGCAGCAATGTTGAAGAGACAATTATCTCACTTGCAAACATATCTGGGTGGTATCAAATATATGACGGGGTTGCCCGATATTGTAATCATCGTTGATCAGCAAGAAGAATATACGGCTCTTCGAGAATGTGTCACTTTGGGAATTCCAACCATTTGTCTAATCGATACAAATTGTGACCCGGATCTTGCAGATATTTCGATTCCCGCCAATGATGATGCTATAGCGTCAATCCGATTCATTCTTAACAAATTAATAGCTGCAATTTGTGAGGGTCGTTCTAGCTATATAAGAAATCGTTGATTAATAATAAGATAAGTCAATTACTTTTGGAACTCCATAGATTTATGGAATCGGTTACTATATTATGAATATCAAAAAAGAGATAAAAAGTGCCGGGAATATTATGTAATTACTTGGTATCCGAAATATAATATACAAGTGGGCGAATCAAGAAAGAGATGGTTGAATCAAAATAATTACTTTTTAAGTTCTATTTTTGTCAGAGGTCAATATGAATGTTCTACCATGTTCCATCAACACACTAAAAGGGCTATACGATATATCCGGTGTGGAAGTAGGCCAGCATTTCTATTGGCAAATAGGGAGTTTCCAAGTACATGCCCAGGTACTTATTACTTCTTGGGTCGTAATGGCTATCTTACTAGGTTCTGCCGCTATAGCTGTTCGAAACCCACAAACCATTCCTACCGGCGGTCAAAATTTCTTCGAATATGTCCTTGAATTCATTCGAGACTTGAGTAAAACTCAAATTGGAGAAGAATATGGTCCCTGGGTTCCCTTTATTGGAACTATGTTCTTATTTATTTTTGTTTCTAACTGGTCAGGTGCTCTTTTACCTCGGAAAATCATACAGTTACCTCATGGGGAGTTAGCCGCACCCACTAATGATATAAATACTACTGTTGCTTTAGCTTTACCTACGTCAGTGGCATATTTCTATGCGGGGCTTACAAAAAAAGGATTGGGTTATTTTGGTAAATACATTCAACCAACCCCAATCCTTTTACCTATTAACATCTTAGAAGATTTCACAAAACCCCTATCACTTAGCTTTCGACTTTTTGGGAATATATTGGCCGATGAATTAGTAGTTGTTGTTCTTGTTTCTTTAGTACCTTCAGTGGTTCCTATACCTGTCATGTTCCTTGGATTATTTACAAGCGGTATTCAAGCTCTTATTTTTGCAACTTTAGCCGCGGCTTATATAGGGGAATCCATGGAGGGGCATCATTGACTATCTTTGAATTTTTTGAGTTTATCCCACCGCAACGTATGGGCAATTCAGATAAACTAGTTTGGAACATAATATATACAAATAGAGTATATACGATTTAGAGTAGTAGTAAGTAGTCAAAAAAGGAAAGAGATCTAAAAGATCTTTTTCCCAGGATTCCCGTTTGGCCAATTTATGTCATACCCCTTCCTTCTAATAAATATTCTATTTCGATTTGTTCAGTTAATCACAATATGACAATTCATAATTTGCATTTTTTATTAAGAATTGTTATGTGATCTGGTTACGACATGCTATTAACGATGTTCTAAAAAACTATTCCCATTTCATTTGAGTTTCCCCGATTGGCAAAAATTCCGATTAATTGCGCGCAATTGTGTATCAAATCTTGATTCTTGATATTGTATTGATTTGTAATGAGTCATACTAATTAATTCGTCTGTTTGTAGTCATGCGGGATAAGGAAAAGTAAACGAAACGAATAATTTACAAACTTCATAAAATAATGGGTTAGGGGTAAGTATATTAAGTATATGTAATGGCTATAAACCAAAAACCAACTCTTATGTATGTTTCAACGAATAATTCTAAAATCCGGTTGAATAAAAGATGTAAATGGTTGGTTTACGTTATGGAAGAAACACATGTATATGTGATATTAGATATTTACTAGTTATATATGAAGGATCATATATCTTTTTTCCTTTCCCACCACACCGTGAATTTTGCTGGGGATTCCAATAAAAGTCCTTCTGTTTCGTTTGGGACGAATAAATAAACAGATGAAAGCAAGCATATAGAAGAGACGGAGTGAAGAATTGAACTAAAGGAATTGAAAGAGCGGTTCCGATCAAAGAAATGGAAGAACTAGAATCCTATGGTATGGATTTCTAAAAACTCCATGGATAGGAATGAAAAACGAGATAGCGAAGTAGTTCGTATGATTCAACATTCTTATTACTTTAATTTGAATTCATAGGTCTTTGTTATTTCGACAGGACAGGCTCGATCTTAGGATTAATAATGGACGGAAGGAATAATAATTCATAATTCATTGGTTGATTGTATCATTAACCATTTCTTTATTTTTGTGCGAGGAGCTTACCATGAATCCACTTATTTCTGCCGCTTCCGTTATTGCTGCTGGATTGGCCGTAGGGCTGGCTTCTATTGGACCTGGAGTTGGTCAAGGTACTGCTGCGGGACAAGCCGTCGAAGGTATCGCGAGACAACCGGAGGCAGAGGGTAAAATCCGAGGTACTTTATTGCTTAGTCTGGCTTTTATGGAAGCTTTAACAATTTATGGGCTAGTCGTGGCATTAGCACTTTTATTTGCAAATCCTTTTGTTTAGTTTAATCCTAGAAATGTGAGTGAAATTCTTTTTTTTATTACCTCGGTCTTGGGTCTTGTCGCTTGTTTTTTCAAATTATATCAAGATTTCACTCCTGCAATAACTTTCAATTATTCGTTGAGACTTCAGGGGAAGGACTAATTTGAGGATCAGAAATAAAATTAGCGAATCCGCTCGCTTTCTCCCGTTCTTAGTCCAACGGAACTCCCCCTTTTTTGTTTTTAGGAAGCGTTGCAACAAATCTGGTATTTCGCAATTGACATGAGGCGGGGGACCTAAAACTAAGACAAAGCCAATTAAGTTTTTTCTTATTTTTCTTATTGGGAACTTGAATTGAAATAAGAAAAAAAATATGAATTTAAATCATTAAAAAATTGAATATATACTGATACTGAGAAATGAAATAAGGAAATTGATAAAAAAATCAATCAAATAAAAAAGGGGGCAAAGTAATACAAGCTCTGTTCAATTAGTCCTATCTATAAGAGGAGATCATATGAAAAATGTAACCGATTCTTTCGTCTCCCTGGGTCACTGGCCATCCGCCGGGAGTTTCGGATTTAATACCGATATTTTAGCAACAAATCCAATAAATCTAAGTGTAGTACTTGGTGTATTGATCTTTTTTGGAAAGGGAGTGTGTGCGAGTTGTTTATTTCAATAATAGGCTGGATCCAACCAGCTGCACTTTTTTTGTTTTTTCTTTATAACTAGGAAATAAAGGTGCACGATCTCGCGAATTACATCTGAATAAATTAGGAAATCATATGTACGAACCATAGC